ACTTACTCTATAAATATAATTTGAAATTTAAATTTGTTTGAATAATTTCTCTAAGTTATAAGTTTAAGTTAATAGAAGAAGTTCTATTTGCTCAATCAATTATTCCCCTATAATCTTTTCTCTCTTTTTGTTTGTCCACAACTTCCTATCAATCTAAACAAAAGAGTTCCGGTTTGCCATCCTTCCCTTGTATTCTCTTCGTTTGTATATCTATTACAAAGAATAGGATACAAGTAATGAATTCCAGGCATCTCGCAAAACGAAAAAAAGTATAAACAAAGCAACAAAAAATTTGGCACCTTTTACCAACTTGATGTTAAGAAATCCCCGCACCTAGAAATTCATTTCGTATAATTGAACCTTTTCAAACTGTTTCTTTTTAAGAACCAAAAAAACTTGTGCCAAAATAACAAATGCAAAGAAGAATAAAAGACCTTGGACCCGTAATGGGTCTTGAAGCACTACTTCTGCATCTCCCTGACCAAAGCCTCCCACATTGGGATTGCTTGTTAATGGTTGATCAAGCTTGATGGATTCACCCTCTGAAACAAGAAGTTCTGGTCCTGGAGGTACAATATCAACTACTTGATGTCCATCCGATGGATCAACAACGGTTATTTCATATCCACCCTTTTCTTTACGTACTATTCTACTTACTACACCTGCTGATGTAGCATTATAGACTGTATTGTTACTTTTGCTACCATCAGGATAAATCTGACCCCTTCCTCTGTTCCCACCTACATATATGGGATATTTTAAGAAGTGAACATCTTTCTTCGTAGCAGGGTCGGGGGAAAGAATGGGAAAGATGATTTCACTATATTTCTGACCAGGAACAGGACCTATCACAATAATATTTCTTTTATTAGGACGATAACTCTGAAAAGACAAATTTCCAATCTTTTCTTTCAATTCGGGAGAAATACGATCAGGGGGGGCTAATTCGAATCCGTCGGGTAAAATGAGAACAGCCCCTACATTCAAACCCCCCTTTTTACCATTAGCAAGAACTTGTTTCAGTTGCTTATCATAAGGAATTCGGACAACCGCTTCAAATACAGTATCAGGGAGCACAGCTTGCGGAACTTCAATATCCACGGGTTTATTAGCTAAATGACAATTGGCACATACAATTCGTCCCGTTGCTTCTCGCGGGTTTTCATAACCCTGCTGCGCAAAAACGGGATATGCATTTGAAATGGATGACCGAGTTATTACATATATCATGATCGATACAGAAATGGATCGAGTCATCCCTTCCTTTACCCAAGAAAAAGCATTTTTATTTTGCATGTCCAATCATTAATTTCGGAGTTTCTACAATAAATTAGATAGGTAACTAGTATAGTTACCTATACACGAGTCTGGCATTGTACTAGAATAATTGTACTGGAATATACGATGAATACCTTGAGCAGATGAAAGTATAAGGAATTAAGTAAAATTTTTAATTAAATGCTTAATTTCTATTTATTTATAAAGGAAGAAGGATTCTAATTTTATTGATATGATGAGATCAAATGAGTTCTTTATTCATTCATTGAATGAAAAATTACTACAAGCGAAGGAGATACACGATTTAAATAATGAAAAATCCAATATTTAACAATTGCATCTAGAATAACTGGAAAAATGGAAACAAGACCAGATATAATCTGATTGTTATGATCCAATCCAAAATCGTTGTAAACCAAACCTATCATTAGTTCCCAACCACGGGTCGAGTGAAATCCGACCCATAAATCAGTAACTAAAAGAATCGAAAAAGCTTTTATTGTGTCACTTAAGTTATAGAGGAATTCCTGAACCCAAGAATTCAGAATAACGAGTTCTTCATTACTCAGAATAAAATAACCACTTAGAATAGTGAAACAGATTATATTTGTCGAGAAATGTAAAATGATATGGAGATCATATTCATTGCATGCTTTGACCAATTGTATTGTTTCCTTGTGTATTCCTATATGAAGTTTTTGTATATGTGTTTCCGGGTACTCCTTTATCATTTCATCCAATAGGAATAGTTCTTCTAATTCTATGAATCTTTTTAGAATGTTTTTCTCTTGAATATGATTTAAAAAAGTTTCGGATTGTCTGCTATTCCACCAATAAGTAACCCAAGGTTCCAGACATTTATTAAAAGAGAAAGAGACCCACCAGGGCAAAAATACCATAGATGCAAGATAGGGAAGGGAGGCCAATGCTTTCTTTTTTTTCATTTTGATCTGTGAATTGAATTTGAATTTTTAATGAACCTGCTTCATTCGTCGACTCTATCTGATATTTCTCTGAAGCACGAGTTGTATAACAAAGTAGTGACCTCTGGATCTATCCCTTTCCTTTTTATTTGTAATATATTTCAGATATCTCAATTGGGCAAATTCAAACCAATTTAATTTTCATTTGTTCCTTTCGATGAATACTCCAAAACCCACTTTAAGTAACAAATCAAGTTTCGAGACCAAAAAACTTACATTAATTCTTTCGAAACGAAATCTTTTACTGTATAATCAGAAAAAGGGTATCAATTAAAAATTATGGGCCTAAAAAGATGAATTATGTATTACGAAATACATGTTCGGATAGGTTTGATTAATTTATATCTATAAATTAATTATTAGATTAGTTAGTTAGATTAGACTTCTAGTATAAAAGAATCAGGAAACTTGCCTTTTATTAAAAAGGGGAATTAGCAAGTTCTTTTCCCCACCTTGAGAGGATATTTATTCTTTACTTTAGTTCGAGTTCGTTTTAAAGTACTTCCATCGGTATGCGCAAAAAATAGGCTAATTCAGCAGCTTTTTGTTCAATTTCTCGTGGAGTCAAATTCTCATCAGTACGAGTCAAGGGAATGGCTCCTTGGCCCCTGATTTCCATATAAAGGACACGACGAGTATAAAGACCCTCTTTAACCTCTATTCTGATTGATTGGATATCTCTCATAAGGAACCGAAGGAAGATGCGACGATTTATTCCAGGAAATCCCCAACGAAAAATACACACTCTTCCCTCTTTTCTATCGAATCGGTCATAACCGCTACCTACATTCCACGAAATAGTGCACCACAAATAGGAGCTAATGAACAGACCCGCGATCCCATAGAAAGACATCACAACCCCTTGAGGAAAAAAAACGATTTGCTGAGATGGAAATACAGAGATCAAATTCCTACCAAGATAACTGGAAGTTCCAACCACTAAGAATCCTAGTGAACCTAAAAAAAGGATACAGGCCCAGCAAAAATTACTCGTTTTTCGAGATTCCGTTATAAGTTCTATCCATATATGTTCTGATCGCCAATTCATACTATACTGCATTCAGTTGCATTCGATTGGAATTGAGCGAATAACCCAAATAAATTTGACTTTACCTTTCTTGACCCCGAAGTAACTTTCACCAACTAGCACTATTGTTATGTGAAACATCGGGAGTAATTAGTTAGATACATTGACTTTCCATTTTTTATATTCGCTAATTCATTTTGAACCAGCTATATCCACATATACATGCATTTATACAGATATTATATATCCACATAAAAGTTCTTTCACTTGTGTGTTTGGCAAAAGCCACATATCATACCATATTACACGAAATAAATATCCGTATTATCATACAGTGTTGAAATCACTTGATAAGATTCATTACCATTGGGTCTAGACAATCTTATTTTTTTGGACATGAAGAAATAAAGAAACCATTGCAATTGCCGGAAATACTAGGCCCACTAAAGGTACAAAAATGGAGGGTAAGTTGAAATCTGTCATAGAATAGATGCCTCGATTTACTATTTCTATCTATTAATATTTCTATCTATTAAAAAGATATCCTCTTATGCTTATTTAGGATATATCTATCATAAGTAATATAAATAATATTATTATATTGTAAATAATATTATTTATAAGTGATAAATAATATCAACTATAATTCTATTAGCTATATGATTAGATAGAAACTATAATATTTAATTAGATAGAAACTATAATATTTAGAATATATATATATATATATTTAAATAATAAGTAATATAATAATGAATATTATAATATATAATATGAATATTATAATATATAATATAAGTTAAAATAATAATTAAGTTAAAATAATAATTAATATTATTTTAATTTTAATTTAATATATTAAAATTAAATAAATAATTATAAATAAAAAACAAAAGAAAAAATATAATTATCCGAAACCTCTGTCTATCTACAAGGAGAACTTATGTCAACAAGGAAAACAATATATATATATTGTTTCTTTTAATTACGATTACGATGAATTAAATATTTATTTTTGTTCGCTACAAATAAAATAAGCGAATCTAGTGCTATACTTTAATTTTTGGAACTGTGATTCAAAGGAAAGAAACCGTGGAGTTGAAATAACTCACTCAGAACACCTTTTAAAAGATTACGTGGTACTATTGGGTCGAATAAACCTTTTTCGAATAAATACTCAGATGTTTGTGAACCCTCGGGTACTGTCGTATTCAATGTTTGTTCAATTACTCTTTTACCCGCAAATGCAATGGTTGCATTAGGTTCAGCAATAATGATATCTCCTAACATAGCAAAACTGGCTGTTACTCCACCGGTTGTAGGATCTGTAAGAATTGCTACATAGAATAACTTTTTATCTAATTGATAATTATATAAAGCAGAAGAAATTTTAGCCATTTGCATCAAGCTCAAACTTCCTTCTTGCATGCGTGCTCCTCCAGAAGCACACACAATAATGACAGGTAGAGATCGATTAGTAGCATATTCGATCAAACGAGTAATTTTCTCGCCTACTACGGATCCCATACTACCCCCCATAAACTGAAAATCCATAACGCCGATAGCTACGGAAATACCATTTAGTTGACCTATGCCTGTTTGAACAGCTTCAGTTAAACCTGTCTTTCTTTGATAAGAATCGATACGATCTATATAAGAATCAGAATCCAGTTCTTCTTCTGAAAAATCGATATGATCTCTATCAGAATCCG